TTTATCTTTTCGATGAGAGTTTGTACACAACATGGGAGAAACCTATCTTCTATTTATAATAATTGAAGAAAAGGTTCCATCATATATAGTGAATTGATACTCCCGATTCCCACAAAATCATCTCTTTCGTTCAATAGTTACTCGTTATTAGTTAATAATCCTAGTGATTGGATCTATATGCGTATTCCGATAGGAAATGAAATAGTAAAATGATTTTTCGTCGAATGACTATTCATTTATTGTATTTTCAAATAGGGGGCAGGAAGGATCTATGGGAAAATGGTGGTTCAATTCAATGTTGTCTAACGAGGAGTTAGAACACAGGTGTGGGCTAGGTAAATCAATGGACAGTCTTGGTCGTCCTGTTGGAAATACCAGTGGAAGTGAAGATCCCATTCTAAATGATACGAATAAAAACAATCATAATCATGGTTGGCGCGAAAGTAATAGTTGCAGTAATGTTGATCATTTTTTCGGTGTCAGGGACATTTGGAGTTTCATCTCTGATGACACTTTTTTAGTTAGGGATAGTACTGGTAACAGTTATTCCGTATATTTTGATATTGAAAATCGGGTTTTTGAGATTGACAATGATAGTTCTTTTCTGAGTGAACTAGAAACTGCTTTTTCTAGTTATCTGAATAGCGGGTCTAAGAGTGACAATCGCTACTATGATCATTATATGTATGATACTACGTATAGTTGGAATAATCACATTAATAGTTGCATTGATAGTTATCTTCGTTCTGAAATCAGTATTGATAAGTACATTTCGAGTGGTAGCGACAATCACATTTACAGTTATATTTATAGTTACATTTGTAGTGGTGAAAGTGTAAGTGATAGTGACAGGGGGAGTTCTAGTATAAGAACTGGCGGTAATGGCAGTGATTTCAATATAAGAGGAAGATCTAATGATTTCGATGGAAATAAAAAATACAGACATTTATGGGTTCAATGCGAAAATTGTTATGGATTAAATTATAAGAAATTTTTTAGGTCAAAAATGAATATTTGTGAACAATGTGGATATCATTTGAAAATGGGTAGTTCAGATAGAATCGAACTTTCGGTTGATTCGGGCACTTGGGATCCTATGGACGAAGACATGGTCTCTATTGACCCCATTGAATTTCACTCGGAAGAGGAACCTTATAGAGATCGTATCAATTCGTATCAAAGAAAGACAGGTTTAACTGAGGCTGTTCAAACAGGCATAGGTCAACTAAATGGGATTCCCATAGCCATTGGGGTTATGGATTTTCAGTTCATGGGGGGTAGTATGGGATCCGTAGTAGGCGAGAAAATTACCCGGTTGATCGAATATGCTGCTAATAGATCTCTACCTGTTATTATGGTGTGTGCTTCTGGAGGAGCACGCATGCAAGAAGGAAGTTTGAGTTTGATGCAAATGGCTAAAATATCTTCCGCTTTATATGATTATCAATTCAATAAAAAATTATTCTATGTATCAATCCTTACATCTCCTACAACCGGCGGAGTAACGGCCAGTTTTGGTATGTTGGGAGATATTATTATTGCTGAACCCAATGCCTACATTGCATTTGCGGGGAAAAGAGTAATTGAACAAACATTGAATAAGACAGTACCTGACGGTTCACAAGCAGCTGAGTATTTATTCCATAAGGGCTTATTTGATCCAATCGTACCACGTAATCCTTTAAAAGGTGTTCTGAGTGAATTATTTCAGCTACACGGTTTCTTTCCCTTGAATCAAAATTCAAGTAGAGCGCTAGGCTCAGTTATTTGTAGCGAACTTTAGTTCATCGGAATCAAAGTCAAAATAAGAAGAGTGGAGTTTTCTTTGGTAACATAAGTTCTATAGGAAGTTTCGGATAATTACTTTTTTTGATGCAGATTTTTTATCCTACCCCTATTCATGATTAGTAATCAGGAACCCCCTATCAGGAGGAAAAGAGTGAATTCTTCCTTCCGCGGAATGGAATTGGGAAAAAAAAGAAAAAGAATTTCATGTTCCCTTCTTTCATATTAATATATATCGTATTAATATATATAGAATAATTCAAATCTATAAGGGAAGTGTTGCATATTTTTATATCTCCCGAGGACCTACACTTTTGACTATGAATTCCTGTTGGATCGGATTCTAACAAATCCTTAGGAAACTCGTAAGAAACTCTTTATTAGAAGATAAGGGCGGTAGAACAAGAATAATAAAGCGGATTATCATCCATCTATTTCTTGTAGAAAGGTGAATAGATACACTTATTTAGCTCTACATTCCTTGCACTTATTATATACTTAATAATACTTATAATAGATATACTTATCATAAGATAAGATATCTTTATAACAGGTACAAATATTAAATCGAGGCACCCATTCTATGACAGATTTCAATTTACCCTCTATTTTTGTGCCTTTAGTGGGCTTAGTGTTTCCAGCAATTGCAATGGCTTCTTTATCTCTTCATGTTCAAAAAAACAAGATTGTTTAGACCTGATAGGACAAAATTTCATCAATTTATTTCAACACTTGGACTTGGATCATAATAGGGATATCCATTTAGTGGAATATGATACGACATGTGGCTCCCTCCGGGCACAAATAAAAAAGTGATTATACATGCGGATACATTATATATGGATAAATGCATGTATATGGGGGGATAGCTGTTTTAAAATGGATCAGAGCGGATATCTGAAATAGAAAGTTAACGTATCTATATTATGTAGATATACATAGTGGTGGTATTATACGAAGGGGATGTTATTATTTTATATCTAACCAATTCGATGAATTACTCCTAATAGTTCGCGTCATAATAGTGCTAGTTGATGAGAGTTACTTCGGGAGCAAAATAAAAAAAGTAAAATCAAATTCATTTGGCTTATTCTCTTCTCTCAATTCCAATAGGATGCAACTGGATCTAGTATGAACTATCGATCAGAACGTATATGGATAGAACTTATAACGGGGTCTCGAAAAACAAGTAATTTCTGCTGGGCCTGTATCCTTTTTTTAGGTTCACTAGGATTCTTATTGGTTGGAACTTCCAGTTATCTTGGTAGGAATCTGATATCTTTATTCCCGTCTCAGCAAATCCTTTTTTTTCCCCAAGGAATCGTGATGTCTTTCTATGGGATCGCAGGTCTGTTCATTAGTTCCTATTTGTGGTGCACAATTTCGTGGAATGTAGGTAGCGGTTATGATCGATTCGATAGAAAAGAAGGAATAGTGTGTATTTTTCGTTGGGGATTTCCTGGAATAAATCGTCGCATCTTCCTTCGATTCCTTATGAGAGAGATTCAATCGATCAGAATGGAAGTTAAAGAGGGTCTTTATCCTCGACGTGTCCTTTATATGGAAATCAGAGGCCAGGGCGCCATTCCCTTGACCCGTACTGACGAAAATTTTACTCCACGAGAAATTGAACAAAAAGCTGCTGAATTGGCCTATTTCTTGCGCGTGCCAATTGAAGTATTTTGAAATGAAGGGAATGAATGCTTTCTCAGCATGAGGGAAGGGACCCAGGAACCCCCTTTTAAATATAACTGAAGCTTCTTCGGAACGTTCATTCGAGCAAAACATGTTAGATTCTATTTCCCCCGTTCCGTTGGTAATCCTTCTGTGGCCCATAGAATAAAGCAGGCGGACGTATACGGAACAACCATAATAAGAAGCAATTTTGATCGACCAAAACTCCCTTTTCTGCATATAGAACTCAATTCTACTAGTAACAAGTCTAATAAGTATGTATTCATCACACATATCAGAGCATTTCGGAATACATAATTTCTCTTTTTAGGACCAATACTTTGGATTAATACATTAGATACAGATGTATCATATCTCGTTAATTATCTTTCTTTTGTCAATCGATGTTTCTTTTTTGATCCTTTCTTTAGCTCCTGGATAACCAAACGTTTAGATCTCTCATAACTATCCAATTTATCTCTTGTTTTGTCACCTATTTCGGATTTCATCATTAATATTTTTCAGAAATATCCCCTCAATTATTCCTGGGTCGTGGGTAGCCAGTGAAAATTTCGAAAAAATAATTGAGGGGAGTTCTTTCGTCTCGAAATCAAAATAATATTCATTATTTCAAGCGGTTCTTTTGGGCATTCATCGAAAGAACAAATGAAGATAGAATTGGTTCGAATTTGACCAACTGAGATATCTGGGAAAAGTATTTGATTATTTCTTCATTCGAAACGGGCCCTTATTCTATTTCTATTTCTATATTCTTTCTAGATCCAAGGACTAAACAATTCAAAAAAAAAAGGAATAGATCCATAGGTTCCATACCTTGTTATAGAACTCATGCTTCATAGAAATATCGGATCAGATAGAGTCGGCGAATGAAGCGGGTTCATTAACAATTCACAGATGAAAAGTGTCAAAAAAGAAAGCATTGACTCCCCTCCCGTATCTTGCATCTATAGTCTTTTTGCCCTGGTGGATCTCTCTCTCATTTAATAAAAGTCTGGAACCTTGGGTTACTAATTGGTGGAATACCGGACAATCTGAAACTTTTTTGAATGATATTCAAGAAAAGAACGTTCTAGAAAGATTCATAGAATTAGAACAACTATTCCTGTTGGATGAAATGATAAAAGAGTACCCGGAGACACAGATACAAAAGCTTCGTATAGGAATCCACAAAGAGACGATGCAATTGGTCAAAATGCACAACGAAGATCATATCCATATCATTTTTGATTTCTCGACAAATATAATCTGTTTTGCTATTCTAAGTGGTTATTCTATTCTGGGTAATGAAGAACTTGTCATTCTGAATTCTTGGGTTCAGGAATTCCTCTATAACTTAAGCGACACAATAAAGGCTTTTTCTATTCTTTTATTAACTGATTTATGTATCGGATTCCACTCACCCCGGGGGTGGGAACTAATGATTGGTTCGGTCTACAAAGATTTTGGATTTGCTCATAACGATCAAATTATATCTGGTCTTGTTTCCACTTTTCCAGTCATTCTAGATACAATTTTGAAATATTGGATCTTCCATTATTTAAATCGTGTATCTCCTTCACTTGTAGTGATTTATCATTCAATGAATGAATGAAGAACTCATTTGATCTGCTGATATCAATCAAATCGTGATGCTACTTCGTACATAAACAAACCGTTTTGAAGCTTACTCACTCTTTATACTTCTACCCGCCCAGGGGATTCCTACTATACTTCAGTACAATTATTCCAGTACAATGGCAGAATCATGGATAGGGAACTATGCTAGCTACCTACCTAATTTATTGTAGAAATTTCCGGGATCAATTATTGGACCATGCAAAATAGAAATACCTTTTCCTGGGTAAAGAAAGAGATGACTCGATTCATTTCCGTATTGATCATGATATATGTAATAACTCGGACATCTATTTCAAATGCATATCCTATTTTTGCGCAGCAGGGTTATGAAAATCCACGAGAAGCAACCGGGCGTATTGTATGTGCCAATTGCCATTTAGCTAATAAGCCCGTGGATATTGAGGTTCCACAAGCTGTGCTTCCTGATACTGTATTTGAAGCAGTTGTTAGAATCCCTTATGATATGCAACTGAAACAAGTTCTTGCTAATGGTAAAAAGGGGGCTTTGAATGTGGGGGCTGTCCTTATTTTACCCGAGGGATTCGAATTAGCTCCCCCCGATCGTATTTCTCCCGAGCTGAAAGAAAAGATGGGCAATCTGTCTTTTCAGAGCTATCGCCCCACTAAAAGAAATATTCTTGTAGTGGGTCCTGTTCCTGGTCAGAAATATAGTGAAATCGTCTTTCCCATTCTTTCTCCGGACCCTTCTACTAAGAAAGACGTTCACTTCTTAAAATATCCCATATACGTAGGCGGGAACAGGGGAAGGGGTCAGATTTATCCCGACGGGAGCAAGAGTAACAATACAGTCTATAATGCTACAGCAGCAGGTATAGTAAGCAGAATAGTACGTAAAGAAAAAGGGGGATATGAAATAAGCATAGCCGATGCATCGGATGGACACCAAGTGGTTGATATTATACCTCCAGGACCAGAACTTCTTGTTTCAGAGGGTGAATCCATCAAGCTTGATCAGCCATTAACGAGTAATCCCAATGTGGGTGGATTTGGTCAGGGAGATGCAGAAATAGTACTTCAAGATCCATTACGTGTTCAAGGTTTGTTGTTCTTCTTGGCATCTGTTATCCTAGCACAAATCTTTTTGGTTCTCAAAAAGAAACAGTTTGAGAAGGTTCAATTGTCCGAAATGAATTTCTAGATCCACGGATTCATCAAGTTGGTAAATAAGGGCCGAATTATTGTTGATCAATGCAATTATGTATGATCCAAAAAAATATGGAAAGCCCCTTGTCTTGCTTTGTTTATACTGCTTTTCTGCGAGATGCCGGGAATTGCTTGTATCCCATTCCTAGTAATAGTATGTATATTGCGAAGAAGACTACTTGACCCCCCCCCCTTTTTTTTTTTTTCAATCCAAATTGGAGCGGTGTGACGCTTCTTATTGCCAGATTGTAAATGCCATGGAATGCATCAATAGTTTTTTCTATCTAATAGAATCGAATTCTAATAGACAATAGGCGGCATAACATTAAGTAGGAAGAGAATACGCGGCAAGGGATAAATGAAAGAATGATTCTGGGAGGGATTACTTGTCTTCCTAATTTTCGACACAAGAAAATTCCTTTTCTTGTGTCGAAATAATAATGATTCTTGATCTTGTTCGTCAAAGATTACTGTTTTCTTTTCCAGGTCTATCGGAACCTCTTTCTTTAGATTCATAAGAAGTGGCGGACAAACAAAAAAGGGGGATGGCTTAGTAAACAAATAGAACTTCTTCAACGAACTTATAAAATTTCAAGTAAAAAAAAATGAAATTTTAAGATGAGATAATAAATAAGGATTTGGATATGTGCAAAAATCTAAGATTTTCCCCTTTCAACCGGAACAGTAAGAGTCTTTTTTTACTTGATGAAATTTTATTTTTATAGAATAGAGTAGAGTAAGGTTCAATTAAATTAGTATAGAAATGGTTTGCAGGATGTCTCATCTGTAGAAATCCTGTGTCATCCAAAAAATCAATTGATTCCTTCTTTCTTCTTGTTTCGGAAGGGGCCCTCATACTATGGCGGAACAGATACTATGAATCAATCAAGGGATTCCATTTTTCAAAAACATCATCAGAAACAAAGCATCCTTTTATCATTTCTATGAATCTAATATTATGATTATGTTGACTGGATGAATTTCCAACTTTTTTTATGTTATGGAATAGATCAAACAAAGCCTTACCCGAAGAGTAAGAACTCAATAGGACCTTACCCCCCGAATCAGACAAAGAGGGGTAAGGTCCTATTGAGTTCTTACTTTTTCATGTCTACAATCCGGCTCATCCGATTACTATAGGGATGATCCCAATCCGGAATATGAGCCGTAAAAGAAAATACCTATTGAACCGATCACAGGAATACCAGTTACAGTACCTATAAGCCAAAGAGGAATCCT